GCTTCGCTCCTGTATCTTCCAAAAGGGAAAAAGATTTCTGAGAGTTGTTTCATGGATCCGCAAGAGAGTACTTGGGTTCTCCCAATAAAGAAAAAGTGTATCATGCCTGAATCTAACCGGGGTTCGCGGTGGTGGAGGAACCGGATCGGAAAAAAGAGGGATTCTAGTTGTCAGATATCTAATGAAACCGTAGCTGGAATTGAGATTTCATTCAAAGAGAAAGATAGCAAATATCTGGAGTTTCTTTTTTTATCCTATACGGATGATCCGATCCGCAAGGACCCTGATTGGGAATTGTTTGATCGTCTTTCTCCGAGGAAGAAACGAAACATAATCAACTTGAATTCGGGACAGCTATTCGAAATCTTAGGGAAAGACTTGATTTGTTATCTCATGTCTGCTTTTCGTGAAAAAAGACCAATTCAAATTCAGGGGGAGAGTTTCTTCAAACAACAAGGAGCTGGGGCAACTATGCAATCCAATGATATCGAGCATGTTTCCCATCTCTTCTCGAGAAACAAGTGGGGTATTTCTTTGCAAAATTGTGCTCAATTTCATATGTGGCAATTCCGCCAAGATCTCTTCGTTAGTTGGGGGAAGAATCAGCACGAATCGGATTTTTTGAGGAACGTCTCGAGAGAGAATTGGATTTGGTTAGACAATGTGTGGTTGGTAAACAAGGATCGGTTTTTTAGCAAGGTACGGAATGTATTGTCAAATATTCAATATGATTCCACAAGATCCATTTTCGTTCAAGTAACGGATTCTAGCCAATGGAAAGGATCTTCTTCTTATCAATCCAGAGATCATTTCGATTCCGTTAGAAATGAGAATTCAGAATATCACACATCGATCGATCAAACAGAGATTCAGCAACTAAAAGAGAGATCGATTCTTTGGGATCCTTCCTTTCTTCAAACGGAACGAACAGAGATAGAATCAGATCGATTCCCGAAATGCCTTTTTGGATCTTCCTCCATGTCCTGGCTATTCACGGAACCTGAGAAGCGGATGAATAATCATCTGCTTCCGGAAGAAATCGAAGAATTTATTGGGAATCCTACAAGATCAATTCGTTCTTTTTTCTCTGACAGATGGTCAGAACTTCATCTGGGTTCGAATCCTACTGAGAGGTCCACTAGAGATCCTAAATTGTTGAAGAAAAAACAAGATGTTTCTTTTGTCCCTTCCAGGCGAGCGGAAAATAAAGAAATGGTTGATATATTCAAGATAATTACGTATTTACAAAATACCGTCTCAATTCATCCTTCGGAACCAGATCCGGGATGTGATATGGTTCCGAAGGATGAACCGGACAGTTCCAATAAGATTTCATTCTTGAACAAAAATCCATTTTTTGATTTCTTTCATCTATTCCATGACCGGAACAAAGGGGGATACGCGTTACGCCACGATTTTTTTGAATCAGAAGAGAGATTCCCAGAAATGGCGGATCTATTCACTCTATCAATAACCGAGCCGGATCTGGTGTATCATAGGGGATTTTCCTTTTCTATTGATTCCTACGGGTTGGATCAAAAAAAATTCTTGAATGAGGTATTCAACTCCAGAGATGAATCGAAAAAGAAATCTTTATTGGTTCTACCTCCTCTTTTTTATGAGGAGAATGAATCTTTTTCTCGAAGGATCATAAAAAAATCGGTCCGGATCTACTGCGGGAATGATTTGGAAGATCCCAAACTAAAAACAGCGGTATTTGCTAGCAACAACATCATGGAGGCAGTCAATCAATATAGATTGATCCGAAATCTGATTCAAATCCAATATAGCACCTATGGGTACATAAGAAATGTATCGAATCGATTCTTTTTAATGAATAGATCCGATCGCAACTTCGAATATGGAATTCAAAGGGATCAAATCGGAAATGATACTCTGAATCATATAACTATAATGAAATATACGATCAACCAACATTTATCGAATTTGAAAAAGAGGAAATGGTTTGATCCTCTTATTTCTCGAACTGAGAGATCCATGAATCGGGATCCTGATGCATATAGATACAAATGGTCCAATGGGAGCAAGAATTTCCAGGAACATTTGGAACATTTCGTTTCTGAACAGAAGAATCCTTTTCAAGTAGTGCAAGTAGTGTTCGATCGATTACGTATTAATCAATATTCGATTGATTGGTCCGAGGCTATCGACAAAGAAGATTTGTCTAAGTCACTTCGTTTCTTTTTGTCCAAGTCACTTCTCTTTTTGTCCAAGTCACTTCCCTTTTTCTTTGTGAGTATCGGGAATATCCCCATTCATAGGTCCGAGATCCACATCTCTGAATTGAAAGGTCCGAATGATCAACTCTGCAATCAGTTGTTAGAATCCATAGGTGTTCAAATCGTTCATTTGAAGAAATTGAAACCCTTCTTATTGGATGATCATGATACTTCCCAAAGACCGAAATTCTTGATCAATGGAGGAACAATATTACCCTTTTTGTTCAAAAAGATACCAAAGCGGATGATTGACTCATTCC